ATGGTGGATGACTCAATCACTTCGACAGAAGATTCTATAGGGACAGAAGATTCTATAGGAATGGTTTGGATAAATAAGATTGATGATAGGCTTCCTACTGATTACCAAAAACTTGAACATAAAATGGATACATTTAATGGAGAATCATTATCGACAGACATTGGTCCTTTCTTGACCTCTATCAGTGAATTAGCTAGGAAATCAACAACAGGTTTTAGTCTGAATTTTAAAAATTTAATATCCGAACAAAGAAGATTTGATTCAGAAAATAAAACAAAATGTTTGAAATTTCTATTCGATGTAATTACAACTGATCCAAATAATCAAACAATTCAAAATAAATCTATTGGAATAGAAGAAATCGGTAAAAAGATTCCTCGACGATCATACAAATTGATCAATTCTTTTGAAGAGCGGGAGGAGGAAAATGAGGAAGAATCAGAAGAATCAACAGAAAATCATGGGATTCGTTCAAGAAAATCCAAACGTGTGGTAATTTATACTGATAAGGCGGATCCGGATCAGAATACCAATACTCATACTAGTACCAGTACTAATAGTGATCAAGCAGAAGAGTTGGCTTTGGTACGTTACTCGCAACAATCAGATTTTCGTCGGGATATAGTAAAAGGATCCATACGCGCTCAAAGACGTAAAATGGTTACTTGGGAAATGTTTCAAGCGAATGCGCATTCCCTGCTTTTTTTGGACAGAATAGACAAAACTTTTTTTTTTTCTTTTGATATCTCCCGAACAATGAATCTAATTTTTAGAAATTGGATAGATACAGGACCGAAACTCAAAACTTCGGATTCTGAGGAGGAAGAGGCAAAAGAAGAGGCAAAAAAAATGGAAGATAAAAAAAACGAGAATGAAAGGATAGCAATAGCAGAAACTTGGGATACTTTTATATTTGCTCAAGCAATAAGAGGTACTATGTTAGTAACCCAATCGATTCTTAGAAAATACATCATATTGCCTTCATTGATAATAGCTAAAAACCTCGGTCGTATGCTCTTATTTCAATTCCCCGAGTGGTACGAGGATTTGAAGGAGTGGAATAGAGAAATGCATGTTAAATGCACCTATAATGGTGTTCAATTATCAGAAACAGAATTTCCGAAAAACTGGTTAACAGATGGTATTCAGATAAAAATCCTATTTCCTTTCTGTCTGAAACCCTGGCGCAAATCCAAACTACGATCCCATCATAGAGATCCAATCCAAAAGAAAGGGAAAACAGAAAATTTTTGTTTTTTAACAATCTGGGGAAAGGAAACCGAACTACCTTTTGGTTCTGCCCGACAACAACCTTCCTTTTTTGAACCTATTTATAATGAATTCGAAAAAAAAAAGAGAAAAGTGAAAAAAAAATGTTTTCTAGTTCTAAGAGTTTTCAAAAAAAAAACAAAACAGTTTATAAAGGTCTCAAAAGAAAAAACAAGATGGATTATCAAAACGATTCTATTTTTAAAAAGAAAAATAAAAGAGTTTGCAAACGTAAATCCAATTTTCTTATTTGTATTGAAGAAAGTATATGAACCGAATGAAAATGGAAAAGATTCCATAATCATAAGCAGTAATAAAATTGTTCCTGAATCGACATCGACCATTCAAATTAGATTCATGGATTGGGCAAATTATTCACTGACAGAAAAAAAAAGGAAAGATCTGTCCGATAGAACAACCCTAATCAGAAATCAAATAGAAAGGGGTGAAAAAGACAAAAGAAAAATATTTCTAACTCCGGATATAAATATTAGTCCTAACGATACAAGTTGTGGTGATAAAAGATCGGAATCGCAGAAACATATTTGGCAAATATCAAAAGGAAGAAGTAACAGATTCATATTCATACGCAAATGGCACTATTTTTTGACATTTTTCAACGAAAGAATATACATACATATCTTTCTATGTACTGTTAATGTTTCTAGAGTCAACGTACAACTTTTCCTTGAATCAACAAAAAAGATTATCGATAAATACATTCACAAAGAAGGGATTGATGAAACAAATCAAAAAAAAATGCACTTTATTTCGACTATAAAAAAGTCTCTTTCTAATATTAGTCAAAATAAATCAAAGATTTCTGGTGACCTATATTCCTTTTCGCAAGCATCTGTATTTTACAAATTATCACAAATCCAAGCTATTAATAAGAAGTATCATTTGAGATCTCTACTTCAATATCGCGAAGCATATCTTATTCTTAAGGATAGAATCAGGAATTTTTTTGGAACACGAAGAATATTAGATTCCAAATCAAGGCATAAAAAACTTCCGAATTCTGGAATGAATGAGTGGAAAAACTGGTTAAGGGGTCATTATCAATACAATTTATCTCAGGCTAGGTGGTCTAAATTAGTACCGCAAAAATGGCGAACTAGGGTCAATCGGCGTCGTACGATTCAAAATAAAGACTCAAAAAAGAATTCATATGAAAAAGCCCAATTCATTCATTACGAGAAAAAAAATGATTATGAAGTGAATTCATTGACGATCAAAAAAGCAAAATTAAAAAAAAACTACAGATATGATCTTTTTTCATATAAATATATTAATTATGGGGATATGAAAGACTCATATATTTATCCATCCTCATTACAAGTAAACGAGGACCGAGAGATTCCATATAATTACAACACACCTAAAATTGAACCATTTTATGTACTGGGGGATATATGTATTAGTGATTATCTAGGAGAAGAGTATATTATTGGTACGGGTAAAAGTACGGATAGAAAATATTTGGAGTGGAAAATTTTCGATTTATTTCTTAGAAAGAATATCGATATTGAGTCCTGGACCGATACGGATACCGGGACCAACATTAATAAAATGACTAAGACCGAGACTGATTATTATCAAATGATTGATAAGAAAGATCTTTTCTATCTCACGATTCATCAAGAAATCAACCCACCCAATCAAAAAAAAAACTTTTTTTTGATGGGAATGAATAAAGAAATGCTATATCGCCCCATATTAAATACGAAATCTTGGTTCTTCTCAGAATTTGTGCCACTTTATGATGCATATAAGATCAAACCGTGGATTATACCAATCAAATTACTTCTTTTGATTTTTAATGGAAATGAAAACATTAGTGAAAACAAAAACATTAATGAAAATAAAAAAAAGGATCTTCGTATATCATCTAATCAAAAAGAATATCTTGAATTAAAGAATCGAAATCAAGAAGAAAAAGAACAGCTCGGCCACGGAAATATTGGCTCAGACGCACGAAAACGACAAAAAGATTTTGAAAAGGATTACACGGAATCAGACATTCAAAAACGTGAAAAGAAAGGACAACCCGAGAGTAACAAGAAAGCAAAACAAGAGTTATTCCTGAAAAAATATTTGCTTTTTCAATTGAGATGGGATGATCTTTTGAATAACAGAATTTTCAATAATGTTAAGGTATATTGTTTCCTGCTTAGACTAATAAATGCAAAGGAAATTGCTATATCCTCTATTCAAGGAGGAGAAATGCACCTGGATGTAATGTTAATTCAGACGAATCCAACTCTTCCAGAATTGATAAAAAAGGGAATATTGATTCTCGAACCAGTACGTCTGTCTATAAAATGGGATAGACAATTTATTATGTATCAAACCATAGGTATCTCATTGGTCCATAATAATAAATGCCAAACTAATGGAAGATATCGAGAAAAAAGATATGTTGATGAGAATTATTTCAATGGATCCATTGTACAACATAAAAAGATGCTTGTGAATAGAGACGAAAATCATTATGATTTGCTTGTTCCTGAAAATATTCTATCCCCTAGGCGTCGTAGAGAATTGAGAATTCTAATTTGTTTCAATTCCGGAAATAGGAATGCTATGGATAGAAATCCGGTATTTTTCAATGACAACAATGTAAGGAACTGGGGGCAATTTTTGGATGAGGACAAGCATATTGATACAGATATAAATAAATTCATTCAATTCAAATTGTTTCTTTGGCCCAATTATCGATTAGAGGATTTAGCTTGTATGAATCGCTACTGGTTTGATACCAATAATGGCAGCCGTTTCAGTATGTCAAGGATACATATGTATCCACGATTCGGAATTAGTTGATGGTTGGTACATTTCCTATATATCAGGTGTCGGATTTGGATTGAATCTAGAAATGATTTGGCAGAATCTTCTTAGGTCAAAATAATTTTCTTTTGTGGGTACAGAAATTGCCCTTCTATCGAATCAAATTACAAATTGTACTTACAATTCATTTGAATTTAATTTTGATTTGATTTGATAGAATATAGAATAAAGTAATATATGAATAAATCCAGATTGTTGGGTGTATCAGATCAAAATAACTGGCATTATTATTATTCCTGATTGGTAAAATCCATATCTGTGGAAAAAAAAAAAAAGAGATAAATTTAATTTTTATGGTTATGGTCAAAAATTCATTCATCTCAGTTATTCCGAAAGAAGAAAAAAACAAAGGGTCTGTTGAATTTCAAGTAATCAGTTTCACCAATAAGATACAGAGACTTACTTCACATTTTGAATTGCACAGAAAAGATTATTTATCTCAGATAGGTTTGCGGAAAATTCTGGGAAAACGTCAACGACTGCTGGCTTATTTGTCAAAGAAAAATAGAGTGCGTTATAAAAAATTAATCGATCAATTAGATATTCGGGAACCAAAAACTCGTTAATTTGAAGATTATTTGAATTCTTTGGTTTATTAGATCTTGAATTTTGATGAACCTCATTTATTTCCTTTTCGACAATTCATAGAATAATGGATCGGAGAAGAAAACATATGAATGTACCGACTACAAGAAAAGACCTCATGATAGTTAATATGGGTCCTCACCACCCATCAATGCATGGTGTTCTTCGACTTATCGTTACTCTAGATGGTGAAGATGTTATTGACTGCGAACCCGTATTGGGTTATTTACACAGAGGGATGGAAAAAATTGCGGAAAACCGAACAATTATACAATATCTTCCTTATGTAACACGTTGGGATTATTTAGCTACTATGTTCACAGAGGCAATAACGGTAAATGCACCAGAACAATTAGGAAATATTCAAGTACCCAAAAGAGCCAGCTATATCAGAGTAATTATGCTGGAGCTGAGTCGTATAGCTTCTCATTTATTATGGCTTGGACCTTTTATGGCAGATATCGGTTCACAGACTCCCTTCTTCTATATTTTCAGAGAAAGGGAATTGCTATATGACCTATTCGAAGCTGCCACAGGTATGCGAATGATGCATAATTATTTCCGTATCGGGGGAGTCGCTGCTGATCTACCTCATGGCTGGATAGATAAATGTTTGGATTTCTGCGATTATTCTTTAACAGGAATTGTTGAATATCAAAAGCTTATTACGCAAAATCCCATTTTTTTGGAACGAGTTGAAGGGGTGGGCATTATTGGTGGGGAGGAAGCAATAAATTGGGGTTTATCGGGACCAATGCTACGAGCTTCCGGAATCCAATGGGATCTTCGTAAAGTTGATCATTATGAGTGTTACGATGAATTCGATTGGGAAGTCCAGTGGCAAAAAGAAGGAGACTCATTAGCTCGTTATTTAGTACGAATCAATGAAATGACGGAATCCATAAAAATTATTCAACAGGCTCTAGAAGGAATTCCGGGGGGGCCCTATGAGAACTTAGAAGTTCGACGCTTTGATAGAGCAAGTGATTCCGAATGGAATGGTTTTGAATATCGATTCATTAGTAAAAAGCCTTCTCCCACTTTTGAATTGTCGAAACAAGAACTTTATGTGAGAGTCGAAGCCCCAAAGGGAGAATTGGGAATTTTTCTGATAGGGGATAATAGTGTTTTTCCCTGGAGATGGAAAATTCGTCCACCTGGTTTCATCAATTTGCAAATTCTTCCTCAGCTAGTTAAAAGAATGAAATTGGCGGATATCATGACGATACTAGGTAGTATAGATATCATTATGGGAGAAGTTGATCGTTGAAATGATAATTGATACGACAGAAGTACAAGCTATCAATTCTTTTTCCAGATCGGAATCCTTAAAAGAGGTCTATGACCTCTTATGGCTGCTTGTCCCTATTTTTACTCCTGTATCGGGAATCACAATAGGCGTACTCGTGATTGTGTGGTTAGAAAGAGAAATATCTGCAGGGATACAACAACGTATCGGGCCTGAATATGCCGGCCCCTTGGGAATTCTTCAAGCTCTAGCAGATGGGACCAAACTACTTTTGAAAGAGGATCTTCTCCCATCTAGAGGAGATGTTCGTTTATTCAGTATGGGGCCATCTATAGCGGTCATATCAATTCTACTAAGCTATTTAGTAATTCCTTTTGGCTATCGCCTTGTTCTAGCCGATCTCAGTATAGGCGTTTTTTTATGGATCGCTATTTCCAGTATTGCTCCTATTGGACTTCTTATGTCAGGATATGGATCGAATAATAAATATTCCTTTTCAGGTGGTCTACGAGCTGCTGCTCAATCTATTAGTTATGAAATACCATTAACTCCGTGTGTGTTATCAATATCTCTACGTGTGATTCGTTGGAACATGAACCTTTACCCCTTTCCTGGAAATAAAGGAAAGGGGTTGGATGTGTTGAATAGATACCTTTCTCTTTTTATTCATCATTCGGGTCGATGAGTTAAACCAGATAGTTATATGAGTGAAACAAAACAGCTTATGAATTTGCAGTAAGAAGATTGATTCTCATTCCCTATGTACGAGAGTAAAGTGGAAGTAAACATAAGCGGTCGAAACTGTTTACCCCAAGATTGGTTGATTAGTCATCATGACTTGAAGCGGGTGCAAAAGATCAACTGTATGGAGTTTCTACTATTGTATAGTATGTTGTTGTATGTTGTGTATGTTGTATGTATTACCATACCGGGGATCAATCAAAAATGAGTGGACGGTTAGGAACACAAAGGTACACAAAGGATTAGTGATGAAGATAATGTAAGGTATCCAAAGGGATATTTCTGCATAACATAAAAGGAATCATAATGAGGGCTTTAAGTTCGTAGAAATGATCAAGCAGTACTTCCTCACGATTCCGATCCAGAGTATGCTTCTATCCACTGATTAAATAAATGACTGTCGAGAACGAAGTAATCCTTTGATTTGATTTTTTAGAAACCCCCTTCTGAGTGAGAAAGAAGAACAGGAACGAAAGAAATGGAATGCAATAGGAAAACTGAATAATAAGAGATCTTTGTTTATTCTTTCTTTCCTCAATCCTATCCATATTCATACGGATAGAATTCTTATAATGATTTATCAACTATAACTCATGAATTAGTGTCTAATTATTTTTCGTACGAAAAGTATGGGTCGAAATATCTATTGAAACAACGAGTATTTTATTGAAGGATTAAGTTATTACTGAACTATAAAGAATTCTAAGTCTAATTAGAAAATAAAGGATGAGATCAATTCGGAAGCGCTTTTTTTTTTTATTATGGCGGACGGAATTCCATTGGTCTAATTCGGGACTCTTCGATACATCTTTACTCTAATCTACACTACAAACATGCCGAGGTAATAATGAACCAGTCCTTAGATTTATTTGTGGCCATCGAGGAGCCGTATGAAGCTGAGGTCTCATGTGCGGTTCTGGAATAGCGATGGGAATAGTGATGTTATCATCGACTATGATTATCTAACAGTTCAAGTACAGTTGATATAGTTGAGGCACAGTCAAAATATGGGTTTTGGGGGTGGAATCTGTGGCGTCAACCTATAGGGTTTATAGTTTTTCTAATTTCTTCCCTAGCGGAATGTGAAAGATTACCTTTTGATTTACCAGAAGCAGAGGAGGAATTAGTAGCAGGTTATCAAACCGAATATTCAGGTATTAAATCTGGTTTATTTTACGTTGCTTCTTACCTAAATCTACTAGTTTCTTCATTATTTGTAACAGTTCTTTACTTGGGCGGGTGGAATTTCTCTATTCCGTACATATTCATTTCTGAACCTTTTGGAATAAATAAAACAGGTGGAGTCTTTGGAATGACAATTGGTATCCTTATTACATTAGCTAAAGCTTATTTGTTCCTGTTCATTCCTATCACAACAAGATGGACTTTACCTAGGATGAGAATGGACCAGCTATTAAACCTTGGGTGGAAATTTCTTTTACCTATTTCTCTAGGTAATCTATTATTAACAACTTCTTCCCAACTCGTTTCGCTATAACAAAATATGATATTCTAGATTCATAACCTATCTAGAGCAAGAGAAAGAAACATCAAACTATTCATGGATATCCACGATATGTTCCCTATGGTGACTGGGTTCATGAATTATGGTCAACAGACAATACGAGCTGCAAGGTATATTGGTCAAAGTTTCATGATTACCTTATCTCACGTGAATCGTTTACCTGTGACTATTCAATATCCTTATGAAAAGTCGATCACATCGGAGCGTTTTCGTGGTCGAATCCATTTTGAATTTGATAAATGCATTGCTTGTGAAGTATGTGTTCGGGTATGCCCCATAGATCTACCCGTTGTTCATTGGAGATTGGAAACGGATATTAGAAAGAAACGATTGCTTAATTATAGTATTGATTTTGGAATCTGTATATTTTGTGGTAATTGTGTCGAGTATTGTCCAACAAACTGTTTATCAATGACTGAAGAATATGAACTTTCTACTTATGATCGTCACGAATTGAATTATAATCAAATTGCTTTGGGCCGGTTACCAATGTCAGTAATTGGAGATTACACAATTCGAACAATTACGAATTCGACTCCAATCAAAATAATCAGGGGTAAACCTCTTGATTCAAAAACGATTACCAATTACTAAGATTCCGTTTTGATTTAAAGTAAAGGAGTGAGGCTTCTTTCATTTTGCTAGGTCAGTAAATAACTATTGATTGGTGAGAATCAAGGCTTGATTTTGATTTAGAATGGATTCATAGATCTGTGATGATTTCAAAATATCAAATTTCGAACTACTCTTTCAGATACAGTAGCGGGATTGATCCAATAACTGTATCTATATAAATCTACACCCCTTTAGGATTCAATTAGGAACGTATCATATACAAGAAAAAAATAAGGTAACCTCTTTTTTCTTGGGTCGGTTAGTAAGTTTATGAAATATTTCGATTTATTTATCTCTTTTTTTACACATAATGGATTTACCTGGACCAATACATGATATTCTTTTAGTATTTCTGGGATCAGGTCTTATATTAGGAGGTCTGGGGGTGGTCTTACTTACCAACCCAATTTATTCTGCTTTTTCATTGGGACTGGTTCTTGTTTGTATATCCTTATTCCATATTCCATCTAACTCCTATTTTGTAGCTGCTGCACAGCTCCTTATTTACGTAGGAGCTGTAAATGTTTTAATCCTATTTGCTGTGATGTTCATGAATGGTTCAGAATATTACAACGATTTCTATCTTTGGACCGTTGGGGATGGGGTCACTTCACTGGTTTGTACAAGTATTCTTTTTTCACTAATTACTACTATCTCGGATACGTCGTGGTACGGGATTGTTTGGACTACAAGATCAAATCAGATTATAGAGCAGGACCTAACAAGTAACGTTCAACAAATTGGGATTCATTTATCAACAGATTTTTACCTTCCATTTGAACTCATTTCTATAATTCTTTTAGTTGCTTTGATAGGTGCAATTGCTATGGCCCGGCAGTAAAGTAATTAAGTAATAAATACTTAGATCCAAAATAAAATAAATAAAGTCTTGTTTTGTTCTACGTTATCACATCCATTTTCCTTCAGTTCCATTTTCATATTCTATTGTTCATATATGAAATTGAAAGGGGTTTAGTTCGATCCATTACTAATACCTTACTTTGTTTCGTACTTAATTTATATTCTAATCAAATCGGTGAAATTTTTGTTCATATTGAAATGAATCAAAATTGATGAGGGGTTGGTCAATGATGACCGAACATGTACTTATTTTGAGTGCCTATTTATTTTCTATCGGTATTTATGGATTGATCACAAGTCGAAAC